AGGGGTTACATCCCGTATAAAATTTAATAGTATGCCACTTCTACGAATAGCTCTTAATGCCGCATCTCTTCCGAGACCGGGACCTTTTATCATGACTTCTGCTCGTTGCATGCCTTGATCCGCTACTGTTCGAATAGCATTTCCTGCTGCGGTTTGAGCGGCAAACGGTGTTCCCCTTCGCGTACCTTTGAATCCACAAGTACCTGCGGAGGACCAAGAAATCACCCGCCCCCGTACATCTGTAACAGTCACAATGGTATTGTTGAAACTAGCTTGAACATGAATAACTCCCTTTGGTATTTTACGAGCATTTTTACGCGAACCAATTTTGGGTATAGGTTTTGCCATATCTTATTATCTTTTTTTTTATTTCATAATTCTTATCTCATAAATAGAAGTCCGAGATATATGGATATATCCATTTCATGTCAAAAACGGATGCTTTACTATTTTCTAATTAGAAACTAGAATTTATATTCTATTAATTGGTATTCTATTTCTATGTATTTAAATATCAAAAATATCTCTTATATAAAGATATCTCTTATATTAAAATGGATAATATAAATATGAATATTAATATTTATATATAAGTTAATATAAATATTCTATATATATAGAATATAATTTCTAATATAGAATATATTTCATTTCTAAATAGAATTTCTAATTTCATAATAAATTGAAATTTGCACATATTCAAATATATTACTATATATATATAAAATTTATATAATTTAATGTAATTTAAAAAAGATTGAAATTAAATATGTGATTTTTAAAATTTTGTTATTTGTGCATCCGGTCCTTTATAATTGAAAGACTTTTCTTGTCTTGTGGAAATATTATCCTTGTCTTTGTTTATGTCTTGGATTGGAACAAATTACTATAATTCGCCCTCGTCTACGGATCAATCGACATTTTTCACAAATTTTACGAACAGAGGCTCTTATTTTCATATTTGTCATTCCTTAACTTAATCCTGAATCCATTTTATTGGAAGAAAATATGGTTTCCTTAAATTTTAAATTTCTAATCGTACCCCTCAAAACAAATAATGTTGAGGCTGAAAAAACAGTCTAATTAAATAACTTATACTTCCATTTTTTCTTTCCCTGTCGTATACATATAAAAGAAGAGTACGTCGAACCTTTTCGGAAATATAGTCTAGAATCATATTTTCATTATTTAAATTTAAATGAACCTGGAACATACCCCCAGAAATTGATTCAGTAATTTAATTAAACCCTCATGAATCCTTTTATTCCTATTCCCGTTAAACCCTTTTCACGTATTCATTGGAGTGATCCTATGTTTTCTCTCTCTTTCCTTTTTCACAAAAATTTATAGAAGTTTTTCATATAATTCGGATATCAGAAAGATTACCATATATAACATAAAACTTCTCCGCCGATTCTTTCTAATCGAGCCTCTCGATCTGTCATTATACCTCTAGAAGTAGAAAGAATTACGATCCCCATCCCTCCTAAAATTCTCGGAATTTTTTGATAATTAGAATAGATTCGTAGACCAGGTGTACTGATCCGTTTTAAATTCAAACTCGTTTTATATGATCCTTTTCTATTTCTTCTATACCGTAGAGTTAAAACTAAAAAAAATTTTTCCCTTTCCCTATGTTTTCTCACGTTTTCAATAAAACCCTCTCGTAAAAGCATTTTAACAATGTTTTCGGTTATGTTAGTAGATGGTATTTGAACCGTTCCTCTTCTATTCATGTCAGCATTTCGTATAGATGTTATTATGTCAGCGATGGTGTCCTTACCCATAATAAAGGAAAATAAATGTTGCCCTTTACTTTCGATATAATCAGCATGCTCCTTTTTCTATTTTTTCAAAAAAAAAAAAAAAAATATCGAATATTGAATATATTGAATTGAATATAATAATCTAATTATGGGTTATATATATTATTTATTATTATTATATATTTATTATTATTATATTATTTATATTATTTTCTTTTAGATTTTGAAGTATTTTTTTTGGGGGGGGTTATGAAATATTCAAATATTATTATTTTTTATTAATTATATATATAATTATTACTAATATAATAATTACTACAGAAGGTATATGTGTAAGACATAATCTATTAATTAATCTATTTCATTCACAAATAATATATCGTTTCGTCTTATAATACCTCGGGTGCTAATGAAACTATTTTAGTGAAATTTAACTGTCTCAATTCCCGGGCGATTGCGCCAAAAATTCTAGTTCCTTTTGGATTTCCTTCTTGATCAATAACAACCGCAGCATTATCATCATACTGTATTATCATGCCGTTGCTACGTTTGAGTTCTTTACAAGTACGTACAATTACAGCTCTGATCACTTCTGATCTTTCTAAAGACGTATTTGGTACTGCTTCCTTGATTACAGCAACAATAATGTCACCAATATAAGCATATCGTCGATTACTAGCTCCTATGATTCGAATACACATCAATTGGCGGGCTCCGCTGTTATCGGCTACATTCAAATGGGTTTGAGGTTGAATCATATCATTTTTATTTTATCTGTTCTTTCAGTCCAAAGCTTGAAGTAAAAAAAAAATTCTGTATTCAACAAAAAAAAGAAACCCACAATTGCAATTATTTTTCATCCTAAAGACCTCTTTCCTTTGGTTCTAATTATTATCTTGAAATAACGAATTGAGTTCGGATAGGCATTTTGGATGCTGCTATTGAAATAGCCCTTCTGGCTATGTTTTCTGCGACTCCGCCCATTTCATAAAGTATTCTACCTGGTTTAACGACAGCTACCCAATATTCAGGAGATCCTTTTCCCGAACCCATACGCGTTTCGGTAGGTCTTACTGTAACCGGTTTGTCTGGAAATATGCGTACCCATATTTGTCCACCTCGGCGGACATTTCGTGACATTGCCCGCCGCCCTGCTTCTATTTGTCTAGATGTGATCCAAGCGGGCTCAAGTGCCTGAAGAGCATATCTTCCGAAGCAAATATGATTACCTCGATAGGATATTCCTTTCATTCTTCCTCTATGTTGTTTACGGAATCTGGTTCTTTTGGGGTTATAGTTGATGGTTGTTTCTAAATTCCATCGCTATTACAGAACCGTACATGAGATTTTCACCTCATACGGCTCCTCGCGAATAAAGCAATTCAAAAAAAAAATGGATTTAACCAATACCAATAAAATAATATACAATATATATATACATATGTTTAATGAATAATATAATAGAATCGCGGTTTTTTTTTTATTTCATAGAATCGATTGGTCTATTGGAGATTTGTATATCTTGTTTTGATATAGAACTAGACATTTATTCTTATAGACAATTTTTCCCACCTATATATATAACTAGATAATGTTGTTAGATAATTATAACTAGATAATGTTATTTTGTTCTATTATAATATAAGATCCTAACGAATCTTTATTTTATTTTGATTTTTTTTTATTATTATCATATTTATCGTATCGGATTGGCTCCAATTTCTAAATAAAAAAAATCAAAATTTCGCGGGCGAATATTTACTCTTTCATTATCCATTTTCTTTTATATGTAATGAAGGGTTATCCTCTGACTCCTCAAAAAAATGGATTGGTTCTTGGTTCGTTCCGCCATCCCGTCCAATGAATCATTAAGATTTGTTTAAAAAGAAATCTTAGGTATTCACGGGTTTCGTCGTTCCCATCGCTTCTCGATTAATGATTAGGTCTGGAATTCTACAATGGAGCCTCTCAAATACGATTTCAAATAATGTTCTTATTTTTTCTTGAATCAACCTTCTCAGTTTTTATTGACTCGGTGCTCTTGATTTGTTTATTCTGGGAATATATTTATCTATATATGGATTAGTTAATATTGATGCTTTATTACACTATCTTTTTTTGAAACCTTTTTATGAGATAACCAAAAGACCTTTACATATTCGAATTCTATATCATTGATATATCTTTTTTCTCTCTTTCTTTCACCCCTTCATTTATCTGTATATTCTTATTGCTTTACAACTCATAATCAGATTCGTTTTTATTCCTTTTTTCTGCAATATCTCAGTTGCTATAATTATATCACCAAAATATCATATCTTTATTTAGATTTTTTTTGATTAGTTCTTTAAATCCAGATAATCCGAAGCGATGAGTTGGTTATTAGTTCGTTATTAATTAATTCATATTACAAGTCGGTTTTTTTTATTGTTGAACTCTAACCACTCTAAAAAAATAAAAAAAAAAAAAAAAACCAACGAGTCGCACACTAAGCATAGCAATTATATCAATATCAAATGATTAATTGAAATTTTATTTTTTATTCAATCTTATAAAATTTTGAAAATTCTCATTTTTTGTTTTGGAATAAGAATGTAAGAATTTGTAATTTTTTGGTTTTAGCGAAACATGGAACCTTAAAGAAAAAGAAAAAGAAAAGGAAAATTGGATTATTCTTTGTTTACAAATATCCAAACTTTGATCCCTAATACACCATAAATCGTTCGAACTGTATAGCAACAATAATCAATTTTAGCTCGAATGGTTTGTAGAGGAACCCTACCCTCTCTGATCCATTCGACACGTGCAATTTCTTTTCCGTCGATACGTCCCGCAATTTGTACTTGAACTCCTTTTGTACCCGCCTTTTCAGTTAATTCAATAGCTTTTTTCATTGCTTTACGAAACGAAACTCTATTCCTTAATTGCCCGGCTATAAATTCTGCAAGAATATTAGGATGTCTATAAGGGTTTGCAATTCTTGTAATAGCAATGTTCAGTTTTCGGTTCACACAATTAAGTTTTTTTTGTACATTCATCTGTAATTCTTCGATTCTTCCCGGCTTACCCTCTATTAATAACTTTGGAAATCCCATATAGATTATGACTTGAATCAGATCGATTCTTTTTTGAATCTTTATCCCTGCTATTCCCTCGACACCGGAAGATATTCTTATATTTTTTTGTATATAATTCTTGATACAATCTCGTATTTTTTTATCTTCTTGTAGATTC